GTGGTAGAACCTCCTCAGGGAATATAAGATTTTCATGAGGCTGATCCTGAGCTGCCATCCACGCACGAATACCCTCGTTTAAAAGAATATTTTTGGTGTAGAAAGTCTCAAATTCAGGATCTTCCGCTGCACGGATTTCCTGGGAAACGAAGTCATAGGCACGTAGGTTCAGAGCCAGGCCGACTACGCCAATAGCACTCATCCATAAACCGGTGACGGGTACAAATAGCATAAAGAAATGTAACCAACGTTTATTGGAAAAAGCAACACCAAAGATTTGGGACCAAAAGCGGTTAGCAGTGACCATTGAATAAGTTTCTTCAGCTTGAGTTGGGTTAAAAGCGCGGAAGGTATTTGCACCATCACCGTCCTCGAATAGAGTGTTTTCTACGGTCGCCCCATGAATAGCGCATAGCAGAGCCGCGCCTAATACTCCGGCAACTCCCATCATATGAAATGGGTTCAACGTCCAATTATGAAATCCTTGGAAAAAGAGGATGAATCGAAATATCGCTGCTACGCCAAAACTCGGCGCAAAGAACCAACCAGATTGCCCCAGTGGATAAATAAGGAATACGGAAACAAAAACAGCGATTGGAGCAGAGAATGAAATTGCATTATAAGGCCGCAATTGAACAGACCGAGCAAGTTCAAATTGACGTAACATGAAACCTATTAGTGCAAAAGCCCCATGGAGAGCGACAAAAGTCCACAGACCCCCTAATTGACACCAACGAGTAAAATCCCCTTGTGCTTCCGGGCCCCATAGTAGCAACAAAGAGTGTGCTAAACTATTGGCAGGGGTGGAAACTGCCGCGGTTAAGAAATTACAACCTTCCAAATAGGAACTAGCCAATCCATGGGTATACCAAGAAGTTACAAAAGTTGTCCCTGTAAACCAACCCCCTAAAGCGAAATAAGCACAAGGAAAGAGCAATAGGCCGGACCATCCTACAAAAACGAAACGGTCCCTTCGTAACCAGTCGTCCATAATATCAAATAGATCATTTTCCTCTTTAGTAACTCTACCAAGGGCTATAGTCATAGTGATCCTCCTATTCAATTACTTCAACCATTTCCGAGCACCTCCACTTCCAAGGCATACGATAGTTTAATTATCTGTGGACGATTTCTTTCTCGTTCAATGCCCTTTTTCAATGGTCTCGAAGATAGAAATTTTGCATTTTTTATCTATGGGGTCACAACCGAGGTCGTGGTAAATCCATGAATTTGATTCGATTAGTTTTTCTTATACTATAGAAATAAACATTTGAATTCAGCATTATTCCATGACTCCTATTTCAAAGCCTATCCTTTAAGGGAAAAATGAAAATAAAAGTAACCCCTCTTTTCCCACTCGCTCTCTATTGCATGGGTGGAAGAACAAAAATAGGATTCTGAAAAAAAAAGGAAAGATATTGAAAAAAAAAATTGACTTTCGAAATCAATTTTTATGTGTAGCGGAAAGGAGTTGCGATTTTTTCTTATTCCTATAGAACATCTAGTAACAAGAATATGAAATCGTAAATAGCGAAAAATTCTTGCCTTGCGCGGTCTAAGTCTAAGGAAATACAAAAAATCCGCTTATACAATTTCATCTACATCGAATTTATATATCAGAATAGCGAATAGAGGCATCATTCAAGGAGTCAGGTCTACTTACTTTATATTTCTTTCCAATTTTATGGTGGGTTTGATAAGAATCCTTTTTGCTTTGTTGATAAATAATCGAAAAAAGAGTTTTTTTTTTTTATAACCTGCTTGTTTTATTATAACAAGTCCTATATGGAAATGCCCGCTGAAGAGAAAATCTATCTGATTGTTTCTCAGCCAATATCGAATTTTAGAAAGAAAAAACAAGAATTTTCTTCTTTTTTTTATTAACATTAAGAAAAAAGAATATAACTAAAATGGAATTGGCAATATAATTTTTAAGGGCTTTTGAAAGAAAAAGGAAGGATTTTTTGCAATCGTTATTTCTTGCCTCTGTCATATTAGGGAAACCTTTCGATTTGGAACGGGGAGAGATGGCTGAGTGGACTAAAGCGGCGGATTGCTAATCCGTTGTACAATTTTTTTGTACCGAGGGTTCGAATCCCTCTCTTTCCGCCCCCTCGGATCATTTGGGACTTTCGAATTGGAAGGAATTCTGACCCCCGGATTTTCTCATAGATAAATGTACGAAACAAATCCAATTTGTAAGAAAAAATTCCAAAATAAATTGGATTTTTACTCCTCACGCCCAGGATTACGTCCTGGGTCATTAGATAAGAATCCAAAGATAAAGAGAGAAACAAAGAATATCACTACTGTATAAACAAAAAGTTTGAGAGTAAGCATTACATAATCTCCAAGATTTTTTTTTAAGGAATAGATTACCCATTTTTCCTTACCACACAGATCCATTAGGATGGGTTTTGTTTATTTTGACACCTAAAAATGCAAAAATCAATTCTTTCAATTTTTTTTATTGATTTCTAATAAGCACTCTTATCAATATCAAAAATTAGGTTAGGTATTGTGTGGGTACCTAAAGGTACCTGCTCAACGTAGGTGCAGGGGGTAGAAAGGCTGATCCAAATTTATTGCTGCAGCTATACATTCAATGTAGAAGAATTTGAATTTTAGAATCGAAGGTTCATAATATAAGATAAGACTTCTCGTCTTTTATCCATTTTTAGAATTTTTTTGGAATGAATACATCATTCAATTTGGCAGACAGAGTAGTAAAGATTTCATCGAAAACTTACAGCAGCTTGCCAAACAAAGGCTAATAGAAAAAAGAGTACAGGTATGACAGGCATAACATCCACGATTGGGTTGAAAATGGCATAAGCTTCGGGCAATTTTGCGAAGAAAAAACTAGTCGGATAAAGAACAGAATTAAAACAGATACAGGTTAAACTAAGTATATTAGGCATAACAAGCATTTCGTTCTTGTAGAGTAGATAATTGGATTTTGATTGAGTTATTTTTCTAAGGGAAAAAGGAAAAGGCGGATTCAAAATCCTTTTTTCTTCGGACTTTCCCAAACGCAAAATACCTCCTTGTATTCGCACTCTCAAATGAGAATGGAAGAAATTCGACTTTCATATAATATCTTAATAGAATTCCATGTAATGATCAATGCATTTTTTGGATTCTATATTATCCGCATGTCTAGAATCCTAGCAAGAGAGTATCCCTCATTTTTTATGTAATTGAAGTGGGATTGACGAATAACAAAACAAATAAACATAATAGTGTTTATTAGTGTCGGATAAAACCCGAAATGGGGCGTGGCCAAGTGGTAAGGCAGCGGGTTTTGGTCCCGTTACTCGGAGGTTCGAATCCTTCCGTCCCAGATTTTTCTGATGAAACGAAAGATGAAATCATATTGTACCCCGCACGAGACAAAAGAAAGTTTATTAAAGAGAATAATTATCTCTTATGAACTCTTAGATTAGATGAATTTCTAAGCATTCATTTTCTTTCTCAGAAAACATAATCAAGTGTCAAGTCCAGTCAAATTGAATATCTTTATTTTCATGAAAAATTTGGTCTATACGTAAAACACTGTATAAAAAATGAGACTTATCCCTTTATGATAGAGATAGATTTTTGTTGTATTATATTATTAGCAAAAAGGGTCCTTCTTTGGTTAAGCGAAAACGATCTCGATCTGTGATTCTTTAAATATCCAGAATGATCCATTCTGGTAAGGATAAGGTAAGAACTGTTCGTTGGATAGAATGGATTCAAAAAATCATACTTCTCCTAATTTTTGATTTGGAGTTGCTTCTTTTAGGTAAAAGAAAGAATGCTATAAGTAAAAGCAAAGACCTTAATTTTACTTTACACGAAATGTGTTTTTTTTACTTCATTTTTTTCTTTCTTTTGGTATTCTAGTCGAAGAAGTACGAGAATTCTATAACTACCAAAAAACTTTCAATCTTTTCATTGGAATGGTTTATTTAGTTAATAGTTAATTGTTTTTGTTACGGAAAAATATATTGCTAATCTAATTCTAATTCTAATATAGTAATTAAATTAATTCCATTTTTTTTTGAGGTTGATAGTTTATTTGTTGGAGAAGAATCGATCCTTCTCTTCTCATTTCAGGATTGACCATCTCGAGTCCTCTGTTGAGGATGGAAATTCAATAATAAATAAGTCTTAAGCAAACTTGTTTATTCGTCTTTTTCAAACTATGTTTCCTTCATATGATAGAATATGGGTTTAAATAAATTGGATCTTTGCGGAGTCTTCCCCGATAAATACTTAGTTTCTTTTATCCATATTTTTCCATAGATAGCAAGTTTGAATTAGTATACAAAAAACTAAACTAAACCAATGACTATTCATGACCCCATCCATATTGGATCAATTCCCTATACCACTTTGCAATGAAATTTAAGGAATGTTTGTTATGGTGAAACTTCGTTTAAAACGATGTGGTAGAAAGCAACGTGCGACTTGAAGGACATGATCGATTGTGGATTTTGCTATCCATCATTTTTCATAGTAATGAAAATGCTCTTGGCTCGACATAGTCTGTTCTATTCGTCCCGAACAAAATTTGCGCTGGGTTGTTTGTAAGTAAATAGTACACGATGGAGCTCGAGAGGACAGAATTTCTTTTTTATCAAGGGAAAGAATCTAGGGTTAGTGAAAACTAATAAATTAGGCCAACTTTGTCAGTCTATCCTTAATATAGAAGTCGAAAGGTTAAAATAAGAAGAAAGTCCAATTTTGGAAGATTGGAAAAACTTTTTCAATTAAAAGTCTATCAAAATCAATCGCTCATATTCGATTTCTATAGAAGAGGGAAATGCTTTATCGAAGGAAATAAGAAAAAAAGGGTATGTTGCTACTCTTTTGAAAGAAAAAAGAATAGGAATTCCCGAAGTAATGTCTAAACCCAAGGATTTCACAAATCAAAGATAAAGAATTCCGGAACAAGTAAACGCGATTTTCAACTGTCTCAACAAAAAAATTGTCTCAACAATTGAATTGGATCAGAATAAGGAATAAAAGTAAATTCGTTCGAGATGAGACAAAGAAAAGAGTTTAGAGACGACTCAAAAAATTTTGAAGGATTTTTCCTTTTAAGTCTGTCAGTCAAAATTAGCCAACTTGAGTCATGAGTATAAATGAAATTTGTTTTTTCTGTAAGGAAATTAATGCAAGTCATAGTCGAATTTCTATCTACTTGTATTATAGACAGAAATTCGAATCATTTTCTCGAGCCGTATGAGGAGAAAACCTCCTATACGTTTCTAGGGGGGGCATTGTTTAGCTACATCTATCCCAATAAGCTGTCTATCGAATCGTTGCAATTGATGTTCGATCTCGAAGAGAAGGAAGAGATCTTCGAAAAGTAGGTTTTTATGATCCGATAAAAAATCAAACTTGTTTAAATGTTCCAGCTATTCTCTATTTCCTTGAAAAGGGTGCTCAACCTACAAGAACTGTTTATGATATTTTAAGGAAGGCAGAATTCTTTAAAGAAGGAACTTTGAGTTAATTGAAGAACTAAATGAATAAAAAAGTAGGAGAGGGATCACTAGTATCCCTCGTTGTCTAATTATTTAGACACAATTTGCCTCTTTCTTAGTCCTATTTTTGACTGGATTTATGTCGTGCCAATCCAACATAAGCCCTTATTTTATTTACTTTTTATATCTAATTAGTTTTCTTACCATTGTATTTCCATTGACAAAGGTCTATTGAACAAATAGAATTTGTAGATAGATAGGTCTCTTTATCCTCACTCCATATTAGGTTTTTCTGCCTACACTTCGCTCAAATGATAAGGTTGTCCCTCTTGCATGTACTCTCATACAAGATTTTTTTATTTCTTTAAATATAAATTGCTATAAAAATGCAAATTTTGCCATCGTGATTGGAGCCGCTCTTTTTTTAACCTTAGTGAAATTTAACCGGACCTGTTCATTTTGGCATTTGAGTGTTTTTAATGGGGGATAAAATCTTTCTTTTGATGTCTTGCTAGTTCAATGTTTTGACAGGAGCGTGCGGTGTAATTCCATTGATTTTTGGGTTTCGATCGTATCTAAGATCCTATTTTATCTGGGTTGCTAACTCAATGGTAGAGTACTCGGCTTTTAAGTGCGACTATGATCTTTTACACATTTGGATGAAGCAACAAATTCGTTCAGACTCTTGGTAGAGTCTAGAAGACCACGACTGATCCTCAAGGGTAATGAATGGAAAAAATAGCATGTCGTAATAAAATCAAATTCTTATTTTTGGTTTTTTGAATGGAATAAAAAAATTCTGATTTTCTGGGTCTAGTGAATAAATGGATAGAGTCTGGCTCCAATTCTGGTAAAATAAAAAGCAACGAGCTTAACTTCTTAATTGAAATGATTCCCCGATCTAATTAGACGTTAAAAATAGATTAGTGCCTGATGCGGGGAAAGGTTGGGTTTTCCTATGAGCGAACCTTTGATTTTTTCTTTTTTTTTTTAGAAATCCTAATTATTCTTGATTATGGATTGAAAAGGGATGTTATGGATTGAATGTGTAAAAGAAGCAGTATATTGATAAAGAGACTGTATTCCAAAGTCAAAAGAGCAATTGGCCTGCAAAAATAAAAGATTTGTTCTCTTTTGTAATTAGAACAAACATAAACTAATTGGATAGAAAAGGAAAAGATCTGTGGATTAGACTCCCTTTCTTTCCAGGGTTTGTATTAAAAAATGCAACACCCTGTTCTGACCATATTGCACTATGTATCATCATTTGATAAACCGAGAAATGCTTCCTCTTTCTGATTCAAGTAGAAATACAAATGGAAAAATTCGAAGGGTATTCAGAAAAACAGAAATCTCGTCAACAATACTTCGTCTACCCACTTCTTTTTCAGGAGTATATTTATGCATTTGCCCATGATTATGGATTAAATGATTCCGAACCTGTGGAAATTGTTAGTTGTAATAACAAGAAATTTAGTTCACTACTTGTGAAACGTTTAATTATTCAAATGTATCAGCAGAATTTTTGGATTAACTCGGTTAATCATCCTAACCAAGATCGATTGTTGGATTACAACAATTTTTTTTATTCTGAGTTTTATTCTCAGATCCTATCTGAGGGGTTTGCGATCGTTGTAGAAATCCCATTCTCGCTACGAGAATTATCTTGTCCGAAAGAAAAAGAAACACCAAAGTTTCAGAATTTACGATCTATTCATTCAATATTTCCCTTTTTAGAAGACAAATTTTTGCATTTACATTATCTATCACATATAGAAATACCCTATCCTATCCATTTGGAAATTTTGGTTCAACTCCTTCAATACCGGATCCAAGATGTTCCATCTTTGCATTTATTGCGATTCTTTCTCAACTACTATTCGAATTGGAATAGTCTTATTACTTCAATGAAATCAATTTTTCTTTTGAAAAAAGAAAATAAAAGACTATTTCGATTCTTATATAACTCTTATGTATCAGAATATGAATTTTTCTTGTTGTTTCTTCGTAAACAATCTTCTTG